GGGCATATACTTCGTGAAATGTTTCATGCATGCTTGTTGCCAGGGACAACAAGATCAAGTTGGTAAGGATTAAAATATACCTTCCTCTTTCTATTTCTATTTATTTCTATGATCCTCGGAGCCCCTTTACCATTCGGTATAAATAGGCTATTCTATTTGTACAGAATATGTAAGAGGGGCACTTTTTTTATCCTTGTTTGTCCGTTAATTTAGTTCCTAGGGTTTCTTTTCTCGCGGGATAGAGCAGTTTGGTAGCTCGCAAGGCTCATAACCTTGAGGTCATGGGTTCAAATCCCGTTCCCGCACCATTTATTTAACAAAAAAGTAAGATTTCACCCTATTAACTAGTACGTCATTAACACTTTATTGAGGGCGGAAGTTATTATATTACAGTCAACTATAACAATACAGTCAATTAGAACAAATCCTCCATCCTCTTAAATACATTGCCTGGGCGGATAGCGGGAATCGAACCCGCGTCTTCTCCTTGGCAAAGAGAAATTTTACCATTCGACTATATCCGCATTTTTTTGATACTCTTGATACGAAGAGTCTGGATAATATTTGGTCACAGCTAGGTCGGATACTCTCGTGAGGGGGATTTTTTTATCAAATTCCAACATAAAACCAATTCAAATTAGAAATGATTATTAATCAATATTATTATTAATTTTTATTTTAATATTAATAAAATACTAAAAAATACTAAAAATATAATTATATATATATAATATATATATATATAATTAAATATATATTGTTAATATACATTATTAATATCCATTATAAATATACATTATACAATAATTTTTACAATTATTTTGATTTTATTACACTATTACACTATACAATTATAGAAATTATCAAAATTATAAATATCAAAATTATAAAAAATTCTATATATTAAAAAAATTCGATATTTAAATATTGATATATTTAAATATATATAATATAAATAAAAAATAGAAATTACAAAATATTCAAATTCATATTAAATTTGTTTAAATATTTTGTTTATTTCATTCATCATTCAAGTTCTATTTATCTTTTTCAAGTTACAGAATCCGCAAGTTTAACGGACCCCTCCCTATATCTGTTATTATTTTTATTTGCTTTTTGGGGACTTATCAATATTGTATTAAATTTCAATGGGTTTCACAATCCAAGAAATTCGTGGGAGGGGTCCGTTTTGGATCTGGGAACGTATAGATTCAAGAAATAAGAGAATTAAGGATACCCACCAGAAAAACTAATCCAATCCATAATGATGTACCCGAAAATACAAGATTTTTGTTACTCACCCAACCATCAGGAGAAGCAAAAACAACGGGTACACTAATCAGTAAGATTAACGAAGTAGCAATTAATGCAAAAACAGCCAATTGGAAAGCAATAGTCATGTTTCTAATCCTCCAAGGTATCAACAAAAGAACTATACCATTTGATCCCTCTATTGTATCGGATTAATAAAATGCAGCATAGAAGAATTTTACCATGAATCCGTTGCGTCTACAGGGTTTATTTCCTCCAACTTTTTTGCCGCTTTTATTCGGGCATGGGGTCAAGGGTTATTTTTTTGACTTCACATTCACAAACAAATATGCAAGCTAGATTGCGTCTCATCTATCTATATATACAGATAGATAATTCACACATGATATCTTTCTATACATAGTGATGGTATCAACTATGTTCTATTCGGTGGAATAAAAATCAAATCGAAATTATCTTTCGGAGAGATGGCTGAGTGGTTGATAGCTCCGGTCTTGAAAACCGGCATAGTTCCAAACAAAGAACTATCGAGGGTTCGAATCCCTCTCTCTCCTTTTGCTCGATGAAGAGATTTTTTTCTTTATTGGTTTTTCCACTTAAGAAGACTCTTAATATGAATAAGAATAAAAAGGCTCGGCTGGGTGGAATAGCCGAGCCAGAAAAAAAGTATTAGATAGAAAAAAGTGAGTTGAAAAGAAAGAAAAGCAAAATACTTTTTAAATATGACCTGATTCCCTCAATACGTATGGCGGAATCAAACCGATTCCTACTTGAAGCATTGGAGCTCCCGTCTCAGTTAAGAGGAGTCATGAAAAGAACAGGCTCAAGATCACGATCAATTCCCTTTTCAAATCCCGCTGCGGCTGCGCGAGCTCGTCCCGCGTGCCATAAATGACCCACGAATAGGAAGAATCCCAGAACAAAATGAGAGGTAGCTAACCAAGTTCTCGGAGAGACATAATTAACTGCATTGATCTCGGTAGCTACACCACCTACAGAATTTAAAGAACCTAAAGGAGCGTGAGTCATATATTCCGCAGACCGACGTTCTTGCCAAGGTTGTATATCTTTTTTCAACCTACTTAAGTCCAAACCATTTGGACCCCTTAAGGGTTCTAACCAAGGAGCACGCAGATCCCAAAAGCGCATAGTTTCTCCCCCAAAAATGACTTCTCCCGTCGGGGAACGCATTAGATATTTACCTAAACCTGTGGGTCCTTGAGCGGAT